TATTTCTAAAGCTAAAGTAAGTATTAAAATATCGTATACCATTTATTACATTTTCATCAATTTTATATGTATCCTTTGAAAAAAAGGAGACCCTATTATTCATTATTGATAAAAGGAAATTTTTATTGACTACCCTAGGTACTTCTTTCCCCCATGGAGATATTGAATAAAGGAAACTATTTTTAGTACTACTGTAATCTTGAAAATGAACGCGCAAATAGCCATCAAAGGTTAATAAATACATTCGAAACATATAAAATGCAGTTAATCCCGCAGTAAAGGAAGCTATTATTGCAAAAATTGGTGAATATAACCAACTATCCTTAATAATTTCGTCTTTGGACCAAAAACAAGCAAGAGGCGGAATACCACAAAGAGAAAGTGTACCTAATAAAAAACTAATTCTTGTAATTGGAACATATCTTGTTAAACCGCCCATAAGAATCATATTCTGACTTTTTTCTGGTGAATATCCAACAATGGGTTCCATTGAATTAATAATGGATCCGGACCCCAAAAACAATAAAGCTTTCGAATAGGCATGAGTAATTAAATGAAATAAAGCAGCTCGATAAGAACCTATACCTAGAGCTAACATAATATAACCCAATTGAGACATTGTAGAATAAGCTAAACTTCTTTTAATGTCTCGTTGAGCAAGAGCTAAAGTAGCTCCTAATAGTACTGTTATTATGCCTATTACAGAAATAAAATTCATTATGTGAGGTATAACTATAAAAAGAGGAAGGAGCCGAGCTACAAGAAAAACGCCTGCTGCTACCATAGTGGCAGCATGTATAAGAGCCGAAATGGGAGTAGGTCCTTCCATAGCATCAGGTAACCATATATGAAGTGGGAATTGTGCGGATTTCGTAACTGCACCAACGAATAAAAAAGAGGCACACAGAGTAACAAATAAAGAATTGACTCCATTATTATGAAGCAAATTCTTAACTATTTCGAACAAATCTCGAAATTCGAAACTACCCGTTATCCAATAAAAACCTAAAATTCCTAATAATAAACCAAAATCCCCTATACGGTTGGTTACAAAAGCTTTTTGACAAGCACTTGCGGCAATTGGTCGCGTGAACCAAAAACCTATTAATAAATACGAACACATTCCCACAAGTTCCCAAAAAATATAAATTTGTATTAAATTGGAACTAGTAACTAATCCCAACATAGAAATATTGAAAAAACTCATATAAGCAAAAAATCTCAAATACCCTTGATCGTGAGACATATAATTGTCACTATAAATAAAAACCATGATTCCAACAGTAGTAATTAATATTGACATAATAGAAGTAAGTGAATCGATTAAGTGTCCGAATTCTAAAGAAAAATCATTATTGATGGTCCAAGACCATAGATATTGATAGATAAAACTTCCATTTATTTGCTGAATAGCCAGATTGGCCGAAAATACCATAGCTATACTTAACATCAAAACACTCGGAAAAGTCCACATACGACGAATATTTTTTGTTGCTGTGGGAATAAGCAGAAGTCCAAATCCCATTGACATAGTAACCGGAAACGGAAGAAAGGGTATTATCCATGCATATTGATATGTATGTTCCATAAAAAACAAAATTTTCATTTTTTTCTTATAATTATTTCCAATTCACCGATTTTTATCTGTTTTGAAAAGAACAATAATAAAATAAATATTGAAGGTTTCATATATATATTTATTTTATTATTCTTACTTTTTATCAAATATGGAAAATATTCCAAAAGTGACAATTGTTCAGTCAATGACTAGGTGAAATTGATTACTTAATTATTAACTTGAAGCATCTAAAGAAAGATATATATTAAGATAGAGAATATTATGTGATTTCAAATTATTCTACAACTATACTACCATCCTATTCTGTCGATTTCTACTATATCATCTTTTTCTACTATATCGTTATATCGTTATAGTAGAATAAGAAAAAATTAAGGAAAACCGGTTACACCAAAAAAGTGCTTAACCAAAATATGGATCATAGTATGCATTAAAAAATAGGTTGTTAATTTGTAGGAATTACCTAACTCAATCCAGAACTGATTGATTGGATTCTAATCGAACAAAAAAATCGATGTTTCTCAGAAATTTTAAAATGCCCCTCTTTTTGTATAGAACCGAAATAAAAAACTAAAAAAAAAAGTCTCTATTGTTCGGAAATGGAATGGAATATTTTGTTTAACAGATTAGTTACTAGTTGAAATTTTAACTCACAGAAACATACCACTCTTAATTTAATCAATTAATCGTAATTAAAATTCCTTTTCAAATTCTGTCCCTCCTTATTCTATTTTTTTCCTAGTATATTATATATGTGATATACATATATATTTATACATAAATAAAATAAGAAAAAAATCTAAATAAATATAATTTTTTTTGTAAAATGATATGTAAAAATTATTGACATAATATAATTAAGTATAAAAAATAACAAAAAAGAATGGTCCATTTTGATTTGAGAAATATATGTCTTTCACATACAACAATAAAAATTAGTATTTTTGAATGGCAGTTCCAAAAAAACGTACTTCTATATCAAAAAAACGTATTCGTAGAAATATTTGGAAGAAAAAGGGATATTTTGCTGCAATAAAAGCTTTTTCTTTAGCTAAATCGGTTTCCACGGGAAATTCAAAAAGTTTTTTTGTGCGACAAACAAGTAAAAAAAAATTGGAATAATCTCAAATTTCATGGCTCGAACAACTTCCAATTTTGGAAGATAGAAAATTTCCATTAACTAATTTATAATTTATTGAACTGTATTGAACTTCTTAATACTAGTTAGAACTGGCTACTGTGGTATGTAGAATAAGAATTTTTCTGTCTACTGGGTTCTAAATATTCTCATTCTAGTTTTTATTATAGTCTATCCTGAGATTATTTTTCTTATTACTGAGCTTTTCTTTCACAATAGAAAATATAGAATAAATTTTCTATTGTGAATGAAAAGCACAATAAATTATGAATAAGTATGCAAACTCTTTTGTTTTATTATATGCCTAATTCAAAATAAAAAGCGAATTCATTGGTTTGATCATAAATTCGAAATATTATGTACACAACAAAGAGTATTATACATTATATTAACTCATATACATATATTAGTTATATTCATAAATATTCATCTATTATTATTCTAATTTTTAAGAATTCTTATTCTTATCTAGCTCTAGTTAATGATAATGATACTAAGATATCGAAATCATTAAAAAAATCCCTTGAATTTCGTACTGAAATTGTGATACATATAAAATGAAATACTAGCTATTTCATTTTTTTCATTGATGAGATCAAATCAATTTTTTTGTTTTTTCAGTTAAAATCCCCGAAATCGGAGAAATGAAATGGAAAATGAATCATAAAAACAAAAAAATTGAAAAAGGGTAAAACTCGGGGTTTATACCTCAATTGAGAACAAACTTAGTAATTCCAACTGTTCCGGGAATACTTAGTATATACTACGAAAAATAGATTGTTAAAACAGAATCTATGACAATACTAACTAAAGCTTATTGAGTGAGGATAAAAATATGAATTTCAAGCGGCTTTATTTAAGTCATCAATTCTAATGTTTCCTAAAGCATATGGAATCCTTGAATCTAGACGATTCAACATGTATTGACTATTATTATTTCAAGTAAGCCGCCATGGTGAAATCGGTAGACACGCTGCTCTTAGGAAGCAGTGCTATAGCATCTCGGTTCGAGTCCGAGTGGCGGCATACTATAAAAAAAGAAAGACAAGGGATTCTATAATGTATTTAATTCCTGATTTCAATTCTGTAATGGGAACCCCATTTATGTTTATGATATTTGCAACTTTAGAACATATATTAAGTCATATCTCTTTTTCTATTATTTCCATTTTGATTATGATTCATTTGATGAACTTATTAGTTCACGAAATGATAAGATTACGCGATTCCTTGGAAAAAGGGATTATAGTGACTTTTTTCTCTATAACAGTATTATTAGTTATTCGTTGGATTTCTTCGAAGCATTTTCCTTTAAGTAATTTATACGAGTCATTAATCTTCCTTTCATGGAGTTTTTCCATTATTCATATGATTCCCAAGATGCGGAATCATAAAAATTATTTAAGCGCAATAACCGCACCAAGTGCCATTTTTACCCAAGGTTTCGCCACATCAGGTCTTTCAACTGAAATGCACCAGTCGGAAATATTAGTACCTGCTCTACAATCTCAATGGTTAATGATGCACGTAAGTATGATGTTATTGAGCTATGCATCTCTTTTATGCGGATCATTATTATCAGTTGCTTTTCTAGTTATTACATTTCGAAAAAACATCGATATTTTTTGTAAAAGCAATAATTTCTTAATTAAGTCATTTTTCTTTGGAGAGATCCACTACTTGAATGAAAAAAGAAATATTTTTAAAGACACTTCTTTTCTTTCATTTCGAAATTATTACAAATATCAATTAACTCAGCGTTTAGATTATTGGAGTTATCGTGTCATTAGTTTAGGGTTTATTTTCTTAACTATGGGTATTCTTTCTGGAGCAGTATGGGCTAATGAAGCATGGGGATCTTATTGGAATTGGGACCCCAAGGAAACTTGGGCATTTATTACTTGGACTATATTCGCGATTTATTCACATACTAGAACAAATCCAAGTTTTCAAGGTACGAATTCGGCACTTGTAGCTTCTATAGGATTTCTTATAATTTGGATATGCTATTTCGGAATCAATCTATTAGGAATAGGTCTACATAGTTATGGTTCATTCATACTACAATCTAATTGAATAAACTCCATGAGGAAGACATAAGAACATCGTCCCATATATAACGAAAGGCCGTGCGAGTTTTTGAGAACCAAAGGAATTATTCCCTTGGTTCTCCTCGAGATACATCTCATTACAATTCTAACTCACTTTTTTGCATTGTACTGCACAGCGAACCCAAAAGAAAAATGAAAAAATTATATATAAGACTTTGCTTTCCGTCTCATTAATGAAAACTATCTATGAAAATAATTAGATAGGATAGCTTGTACCTTGTCAACTGATAACGAGAGAACGAAATCGGGATAAATACCAATCCCTATTACAGGTAGAAAGATACAGATTGAAACAAATAGTTCTCGTGGTCCAGAATCCATAAAATTCAAGTTTGGGACGTTGAATAGTTTGTACCCATAGAACATCTGACGTAACATAGATAATAAATAAATAGGAGTTAATATCATTCCAATTGCCATTACAAATGTAATTAGCATTTTTGGCATTAAAAGATATTTTGGACTGGTAATTATTCCAAAAAAGACTGCTGATTCCGCAACAAAACCACTCATCCCCGGCAATGCAAGAGAGGCCATCGAGAAACTACTAAACATGGTAAACATTTTTGGCATTGGGATAGATATCCCCCCCATTTCGTCGAGATAAACAAGACGTATTCTATCACAACTCGTTCCCACTAAGAAAAAAAGTGCAGCACCAATAAATCCATGAGAGAGTATTTGTAAAATGGCTCCATTGAGTCCCATACCGGTTATAGAACTGATTCCTATAATTGTGAAACCCATGTGAGATACAGAAGAATAGGCTATTCTCTTTTTTAAATTGCGTTGACCGAGAGAGGTTGAAGCTGCATAGATTGTTTGCATTGTCCCTACTATTACCAACCAAGGAGAAAATATAGAATGAGCGTGTGGTAATAATTCCATATTGATACGAATTAATCCATAGGCTCCCATTTTTAATAAGATTCCAGCTAGAAGCATACATGTACTATAATGCGCTTCTCCATGGGTATCGGGTAACCATGTGTGTAGGGGTATAATCGGCAATTTGACAGCATAAGCAATAAGGAAGCCCAAATAGAATATTATTTCCAATGTCACAGGATATGATTGATTCGCTAATCTTTCAAAATCCAATGTCGGCCCATTGGAACTGTATAAACCCATACCGAGAACTCCTATTAATAGAAAAATGGAACCTCCTGCAGTGTACAAAATAAACTTTGTAGCTGAGTACAAACGTTTTTTTCCTCCCCACATGGATAAAAGTAAGTAAACAGGAATTAATTCGAACTCCCACATGATGAAAAAAAGTAAAAGGTCTCGAGAAGAAAACGATCCCATTTGACCACTGTACATTGCTAACATCAGGAAATAGAAAAATTTAGAATTTCGAGTAATTGGCCAAGCTGCTAAAGTAGCTAAAGTAGTGATAAATCCTGTCAGTAAAATGGGTCCTATGGAAAGCCCATCGATTCCGAGTCTCCAGTGAAAATCAAAAATATTTATCCATTTCGAATCTTCTCCCAATTGAACTAACGTATCGTCCAATTGGAAATGATAACAGAATACATAGGTTGTTAGAAGGAGTTCCAGTAAACATATACATATGGTATATGTCCTAAATACCTTATTTCCCTTATGAGGAAAAAAGAAAATGGAAGAACCCGCGAATATCGGCAAAACAACAAGTATTGTTAACCAAGGAAAATAACTCGTGGTAAAGACAAGATACGGATTGACCAAAAAGCCCGTTGCTCGAGAAAATATATTTTCTCGAGCAACGGGCTTTTGTCGGTAAAAAGGAATCAAATGATTCAAATGGAGGTTTTTATAACGTATCAATCAATAAGATAGACCCATGCTGCGAGTTGTTTCATGCCATAAATAAACACGGACACTCAAAAAATCTGTTGGACAAGCGGATTCACATCTCTTACAACCTACACAGTCCTCTGTTCTTGGGGCGGAAGCGATTTGCTTAGCTTTACATCCATCCCAAGGTATCATTTCCAATACATCTGTGGGGCAAGCTCGTACACATTGAGTACACCCTATACATGTATCATAAATTTTTACTGAATGTGACATTGAATCTATAAATTCCAGTTTTTAACATAAAAAATTTTCGATCTGGTAAAATAAGTAGTAAATTAGTTGTATATTTATATTGTGGACACCAGACGAATCAATGGTTTATCAAAATCTTAAGAATCAATATATTTCTAAATCTGTTCATGAGAAAAGACGAGGGGACTTTGATTTTCGTTTCAATAACATTGATAATACGAGTCACACATGTTAATTAAAATAGTTCAACAAATGGTCAATTTTCTTACTATAAATTACTATAATAAAATAATAAAAATTATAAATATATTATTTTTATATGCTATGCTAATTTTGACTAATTATTCAATAAATTCGATTGATTGATACGAATTGATTTTCTGTTACGATGGATCGATGAAACAATAGCCAGCCCGATAGCTGCTTCAGCGGCCGCAATGGCTATAATAAAGATAGAAAAAATATCTCCCTTTAATTGTCGACTATCAAATACGTCAGAAAATGTTACGAGATTCATATTAACCGAATTTAGTATAAGTTCAAGACACATAAGTGCCCTAACCATGTTTCGACTTGTGATCAGTCCATAGATACCGATAGAGAATAAATAGACACTTAAAAAAAGTACATATTCGAACATCATTGACTAATTCCTCATCAATCTAGATTCATTTTAACGCGAACAACAAGTCAATTGACTAGAATGGAACAATTACATAAAAAAGAGGGTATTGGCATTAATTAGATTTAACTAAAACTCTTAACCCCTTTCATTTTTTTTTTCATTTGATTTTGATTTAGAATATATAATTCTAAGAATTTTTTGAATTCTGAATTCTAAGTATTTATTATTGACGGGCCATAGTAATTGCACCTATCAAAGAAACTAAAAGAATTATAGAAATAAATTCAAACGGAAGATAAAAATCTGTTGATAAATGAATTCCAATTTGTTGAACGTTACTTATAAGGTCCTGTTCGATAATCTGGTTTGACCTTGTAGTCCAAATAATTCCGTACCAAGACGTATCTGAAATAGTAGTAATTAGTGAAAAAAAAATACTTGTACAAACCAGTGAAGTAACCCCATCTCCAACGGTCCAAGAATAGGAATTATTGGAATATTCTGAACCATTCATGAACATAACAGCAAATATGATTAAGACATTTATGGCTCCCACATAAATAAGGAGCTGTGCGGCAGCTACAAAATAGGAGTTCAATGGAATATAGAATAAGGATATACAAACAAGAACCAATCCTAATGAAAAGGCGGAATAAATTGGATTGGGAAGTAATACTACCCCTAGACCTCCTAATATAAGAAATGATCCTAGAAATACTACAAGTATATCATGTATTGGTCCAGGTAAATCCATTATATATAAAATAAGAGATAAATAAGTCGAAATATTTCATGACCTTACTAAATGGTCCAGGAAAGGGTTTAGCCCTTTTCTTTTTTCTTTCAGATAAAAAAAGACTAGTTGAAATTTTATATTTCGAAAAAATGAAAAATAAAATCTATTCTTAAATTTAAAGCTAAAGAATGATTCTCAACAAACAATCAATAGTTATTATTTGTAGTTTCTGACCAACAAAAATAAAGCAGGGATCCTTTATATCCAAAGAAAATCTTAGTAATTGGTAATCGTTCTTGAATCAAGGGGTTTTTCTTTGTCTATTTTGATTTGAGTTGAATTCATAACTGTTTGAATTGAGCAATCCCCAATTACTGACATTGGTAACCGACCTAAAGCAATTTGATTATAATTCAATTCGTGACGATCATAAGTGGAAAGTTCATATTCTTCAGTCATTGATAAACAGTTTGTTGGACAATACTCGACACAGTTACCACAAAATATACAGACCCCGAAATCAATACTGTAATTAAGCAATTGTTTCTTTTTAATATCCCTTTCAAATCTCCAATCAACAACAGGTAAATCTATGGGACATACACGAACACATACTTCACAAGCAATACATTTATCAAATTCAAAGTGGATTCGACCGCGGAATCGCTCTGATGTGATCGATTTTTCATAAGGATATTGAATAGTTACAGGTAAACGATTTGTATGGGATAAGGTAATTATGAAACTTTGACCGATGTATCTTGCAGCTCGTATTGTTTGTTGACCATAATTGATGAAACCGGTCACCATAGGGAACATATTGTGGATATCCATGACTCAATTGATGTTTCTTTCTCTTGTTTGAGATAGTTGTTATGAATTTAGAATATCGTTATCCTATTCTGTTATTTAGAGAGAAGCAAGTTGAGAAGAAGTTGTCAATAATAGATTACCTAACGAAATAGGTAAAAGAAATTTCCATCCAAGATTTAATAACTGATCCATTCTCATCCTAGGTAAAGTCCATCTTGTTGTGATAGAAATGAATAGAAAAAAATAAGCTTTAGCTAATGTAATAAAGATACCAATTGTCATTCCAAAGACTCCGGATATTTTATATATATCGAAAAGTTCAAGAATGGATATATATGGAATAGAGAAATTCCACCCACCTAAGTAAAGCACCGTTGAAAATAATGAAGAAACTAATAAATTTAAGTAAGAAGCAAGGTAAAATAAACCATATTTGATACCCGAATATTCCGTTTGATAACCTGCTACTAATTCCTCTTCTGCTTCTGGTAAATCAAAGGGCAATCTTTCGCATTCTGCTAGAGCAGAAATAATAAAAACTATAAATCCTATAGGCTGACGCCATAAATTCCACCCCCAAAAACCATATTTTGATTGTGCCTCAACTATATCAACTGTACTTGAACTGTTAGATAATCATAGTCGATAATAACATCACTGTTGGAATCGCTATTCCAAAACCGTACATGAGACCTCAGCTTCATACGGCTCCTCTATGGGCGCAAATAAATGTAAGGGCTTGTTCGTTATTATCAACAGGATGATAAACGGAATAAAGATACATCGGAAAGTCCCAAATTAGACCAATGAAATTCCGTCTGCTAGAGTAAAAAAGGGGCGCTTCTGAATTGATCTCATCCATTATCGTTTTAATTTCTCTTTATTTGGTAATAACTTAATCCTTTAATAAAATACTTGTTATATCAATAAATATAAAGAACAAATTAGGCATTAGTTCAAAATTCATGATAAGAATTCTGTAATATAGATGGATGGCAAAAAAGGAAATAATGAATAAAAATCTTTTATAATTTTCATCCGTTTTTTATCATTGTATTATTGCATTCCATTTCCCTTTTTCCTGGTCTTCTTTCTCAGAGGAAAGTACTCTAAAAAAAAAAAAAATAAAAGATTAATTCGTTTTTGATAGTCATTTCTTTAATCAGTGAATAGGAGCATACTCTAGATCGGAATCGTGGGGAAGTACTGCTTCATCATTTCTACTAACATAAAGTCCTCGTTATGATTCGTTTTAGTCAAAAATTGATGCAAAAATATCTTTTTTTGATATCTTACATTATCTCCATTACTAATCTTTTGTGTACCTTGGTGTTTCTAACTGTCCACTGATTTTTGATTGATCCCCTGTATGGTAAGACATACAAGAAAGTAGTCGAAACCCCATACAGTTAATCTTTTGTACCCGCTTCAAGATATAATAACTAATCAAAGAATATCAATCTTGGGGTAAACAGTTTACACTATTTATGTTTACTTCGACTTTATTCTTGTACATAGGAAATGAGATTTTCTCTTCTTACTGCAAATTTCGAAGCAGTTTTTTTTTTACTCAGATGACTATCCGGTTTAACTTATCGAACTTCATAATGAATAAAAAAAAAATGAAAATATTCATTCAATATATTCAACCCCCTTATTTTATTTATAGAAAGGAGGGAAAAAAAGTTCATGTTCTAACGAATCGCACGTAGAGATATTGATAACACACATAGAGTTAATGGTATTTCATAACTAATAGATTGAGCAGCAGCCCGCAGACCACCTGAAAAGGAATATTTATTATTCGATCCATATCCTGACATAAGAAGTCCAATAGGAGCAATACTTGAAATGGCGATCCATAAAGAAACACCTATACTGAGATCGGCTAAAACAAGTCGATATCCAAAAGGAATTACTAAATAACTTAGTAGAATTGATATGACCGCTATGGACGGCCCCACACTAAACAAACGAATATCTCCTCTAGATGGGAGAAGGTCCTCCTTAAAAAGTAGTTTGGTCCCATCTGCTAGAGCTTGAAGAATTCCCAATGGTCCAGCATATTCCGGACCAATGCGTTGTTGTATTGCTGCGGATATTTCTCTTTCTAACCAAACAATTACTAGTACCCCCATTGTGACTCCCAATATAAGGGTTAAAATGGGAGCAAGGATCCATATTAGTCCATAGACTTCTTTTAAGGATTCCGATCTAGAAAAAGAATTGATAGCTTGTATTTCTATGGTATCAATTATCATTTCAACGATCAACTTCTCCCATAATAATATCTATACTACCTAGTATCGTCATGATATCAGCCAATTTCATTCTTTTAACTAGTTGAGGAAGAATTTGCAAATTTATGAAACCCGGCGGACGAATTTTCCATCTCCAGGGAAACACACTATTATCTCCTATCAAATAAATTCCTAATTCTCCTTTTGGTGCTTCTACTCTCACATAAAGTTCTTGTTTTGATAATTCAAAATTTGGGGAAAGTTTTTTAGTAAGAAATCTATATTCAAAATTATTCCATTGAGAATTTTTTTCTCCATTAAAGCGTCTGACTTCTAAATTCTCATAGGGTCCCCCAGGAATTCCCTCGAGAGCCTGTTGAATAATTTTTACAGATTCCTTCATTTCGCCGATTCGTACTAAATAACGAGCTAGGGAATCTCCCTCTTTTTGCCATTGAACCTTCCAATCAAATTTATTGTAACACTCATAAGAATCCACTTTACGAAGATCCCATTGGATTCCAGAAGCTCGTAACATTGGTCCTGATAAACCCCAATTTATTGCTTCCTCTCCATCAACAATGCCTACTCTTTCGACTCGTTCCAAAAAAATGGGATTCTGTGTAATAAGTTTTTGATATTCAACAATTCCTGTTAAAGAATAATCGCAGAAATCCAAACATTTATCTATCCATCCATAAGGTAGATCAGCAGCTACCCCCCCGATACGGAAATAATTATGCATCATTCGCATACCTGTCGCTGCTTCGAATAGATCATATAGCAATTCCCTCTCTCTGAAAATATAGAAAAAGGGAGTCTGTGCACCGATATCTGCCATAAAAGGTCCCAGCCATAACAAATGAGAAGCTATACGACTAAGTTCCAGCATAATTACTCTAATATAACTAGCTCTTTTAGGTACTTGAACGCTTTCCAATCGTTCTGGCGCATTTACCGTTATTGCTTCTGTGAACATAGTGGCTAAATAATCCCACCGTGTTACATAAGGCAAGTATTGGATAATTGTTCGATTTTCCGCTATTTTTTCCATTCCTCTGTGTAAATAACCCAATATGGGTTCACAGTCAATAACATCTTCACCATCGAGAGTAATGATCAGTCGAAGAACCCCGTGCATGGATGGGTGGTGAGGACCCATATTAACTATCATGAGATCTTTTCTTGTAGCGGGTACAGTCATATCTTTTCTTCCTTAATTTGTTATTCCATGAATTTCTCAAAACGAGTTTCATCAAAACGAAAAATCTAATAACTAATAAACTAATAAAAAAATTCAAACCAATCTTCACCTTACCTTAAAATTAACGAGTTTTTGACTCCCGGATATCCAACTGATCCATTAATTTCTTATAACGTACTCTATTTTTCTTTGACAAATAATTCAGCAGTCGTTGGCGTTTTCCCAGAATTATTCGTAGACCTCTTTGTGATAAAAAATCTTTTTTATGTAATTTCAAATGTAAAGTGAGTCTCCGTATCTTATTGGTAAAACCTAAAACCTGAAATTCAGCAGACCCACAGTTTTTTTCTTTTTCTTCTTGTGGAATAACCGGTATAAATGAATTTTTGATCATAAAAATCCAATTTTTCTATTTTTTTTTTCGGGGATTTTCTTGATCAGGAAAAATAATAATAATTATTATACCAGTCATTTTAATCTAGTACACACAAAAATTTTTATTTATTATATACATTACTTATTTTAAAAATATATTTTATAATGAAAATTTCATTAGAGAAAATGTAATTAGAATTCTTTTTTTTTTTTTTAGTTATTTTATCCAAATCAAATTTTGCATTTGATTTGGATATTTGGATAGTAAAGAGTTATACATTTATGTGTTCACAAAAGACATTTTTTCCCTAAAAAAAAAAAGATTCTTTCCTAAATCCAATTGAATTAATATTTAATCAAATCGGTATCATGATATGCATATATTTTTATTTTAAAATATACCGAATATGTCATGTGATACATAGGAAAATTATTCTGTTCTTAATTAATATTAATTAATTCAGAATCGCGGATACATATGTATCCTTGATATACTGAAACAATTGCCATTATCGGTATCAAACCAATACCGATTCATACAAGCTAAATCTTCTAATCGATAATTCGGCCAAAGAAACAATTTGAATTTGATTAATTTATTTGCATCTATATTAAGATTCTTGTCCTCATTCAAAAATTGTCCACAGTTTCTTATGTTGTTTTGATTACAAAATTTTGGATTTTTATCCACAACATTCAAATTCTGGGAATTGAAACAAATTATAATTCTCAATTCTCTACGAATTCTGGGAGATAGAATGTTTTCAGGAACAAGGCAATCATAATGATTTTTTTTTCTATTCACAAGCACGTTGCTGTGTTGTACAAATGTTCCATCAATTTTTTTTTTATCAAGAGATTGCCCTTTTATGTATTTTTCATTAGTTTTGTGCTTACTCTTATCAACTAATGAAATACTTATAGTTTGATATGTAATAAATTTCCCAATAAATTTCCCATTCTTTGATAGACGAATTGGTTCGATAATAAAAATTCCTTTGTGTATCAATTCTTGAAGAGTTTTTTTTTTTGGAACGAACATTAGATCCAGATGCATTTCTCCTCTTTGAATTGAGTATATAGCAATTTCCTTTGGATCTATCAGTCTAAGTAGAAAACAATATACTTTGATATTATTCATCATTCTTTGACTCACAGGCTCAGTCCATCTTAATTGAAAAATAAAATACTTTTTTAGGAGTAAATCCATTTCTTTATCTTTCTTGTTCTTGAATTGTTTTTTCTTTTTACTTTTTTTAATATCTGATTTGGGGTAATCTTCTTCAACATTTTTCTTTTCGTTTTGTTTTTGTGGATCTGATACAAGATCTCCTTGGTCCTGTTTTTCATTTTTTTTTTTGTTGGAATTTTCTAATTCAAGATATTCTTTTTTATTTTTATTAGATAATATAGGAAGATTTTTTTTATTTATGCCGATTTTTTCATTTTGACTAATATTTGCATTTTCATGAAAAATAAGTAGTTTGATTGGTATGATCCATGGATTCATTTTATAGGCATCAAAAAGTAGCACTAATTCTGGGAAAAACCAAGATTTTGGCTTTGGTTTTGATAGTGTACAATATAACCTTTTTTTATTCATACCCATCCAATCAAAAATGTGTTTTTTTTGCTTGGATGAGTCGATTTCGTGATGAATTGTAGAAGAAAAAATTTCTTTTTTTTTTAATTTTTTATAATTTTTAGTTTTGGTTTTAACATTTTTGTGAATCTTGGTATCGATATGTGTATTGACCCAGGCCTTAATGTCGATATTATTTCTAAGATTATTATATCTAAGACTATTATTTCGAAAAAGACTTCCACAATAAAAATATTTTCTATCCGTATTTTTTTGCGTACCAATGCGATATCCTTTTTCTATATGATCACTAATAGCTAGACTTATTAATCCATAAAACGATTTGGGTTTAAGTATATTTAAATTATATGGAATTTTTTTGTTCTCGTTTATTTGTAATGTGGATCCATAAATATCTGAGTTCCTACTATCCCCAATATAATCATATGATAAAAAATCATATCTATAGTATTTTTTTCGTTTTTCTTTTTTATTTTTCAATGAATTTACTGTAGAATAATTTTTGACATAAGAATTTAATTGGTTTTTTTTCTTTTTATTTGAATCAAATTTCATTGAGTATTTATTTTGAATAGTACGATGTCGGTTGACTCTCTTTCGCCATTTTTCCGGGACTAACAGAGACCACTTGGTATGAGAGAAATTGTATTGAAAAAGCCCTTCTAACCAATTTTTCCATTTATTTTTCTTATTCTTATACCTTGGGTTGGAATCCAATATTCTTCGGATTATACAATAATCTTTGATTATATCCCTAAGAAAAGGATGGGTGTCGTGATATTGAAGTACGGATCTCAAGGAATATTTGTTAAGTAATTGGGTTTGCGATAATTTATAAAATACATATGCTTGAGACAAAAAAGATAAGTCACAATAAATATTATTATTATGACTAATATTTTTTATAGTGGAAATAAAGTTTATTGTATTTTGATTTTTTTTCTCAATTTTTTCGTGATTTGTTTCATCGTTAGAAATGGATTGATCGATCATTTTTGTTGATTCAAACAAAACTTGTGCATTAATCTTGGGAATCCTAATGGTATATAGTAAGATATCTATGTATACTTTTTCAATGAAAAATTTTATAAAATAATGTAATTTACGTATTAATCGTATATTTTTTCTTTTCAATATTTGCCAAACATTTTTCTGTGATTTTGATCTATTATTACAAGTTAGAATTTTTCTTTTTTTGTCTTTTGTAATTCCTTCAATTTGAGTTCTAATTATGATTCTTTTTTGAGCAAGATCCATCTTTTGTGTTTCTATGAATGAATAATTTGAAAAATTCGTGGTTTGAATGATCGATTCGTCGATGATCTTATTATTCATTTTGGAATCTTTGATGTTTTCATTTAGTTCATATTCTTTTACCTCGCCACGTTTAAATAAGAAAACGGGCTTTATTAAATTTACAGGTTCTTTCATTATTGGGTTTATAGCTAGTTTCGTGACCCATATTATTTTTTTTTTTTCAAATTCATTATAAATGGGTTCAAAAAAAGAGGGTCGTTTTCGGGGAGAACCAAAAGGTAGTTCTGTTTCCTTTCCCCAGACCGTTAAAAAACAAAAATCTTCTTTTTGTGTTTTTTGCTCCATTTTATCTCTAGAATGAGAGCGTCCCTTAGCTCCTTGCCAAGGTTTCAGGCAGAAAGGAAATAGAATTTTTATCTGAATACCATCTGTTAACCAATTTTGGGGAAATTCGGTTTCTGATAATTGTACACCATTATAGGTGCAAAAAATATGTACTTCTCTATTCCATTCCGTCAAATCTTCATACCACTCGGGGAATTGGAAGAATAACATACGGCCCATATTTTTAGCTATTATCAATGAGGGTAATATAATATATTTTCTAAGAAAAGATTGGGTTACTAACATTGAACCTCTTATTATTTGAGTGAATATAAAAGTATCCCAGGCTTCGGATATTTCTATTCGTTCATTTTTTTTTTCTTTCTCTTTGTCTGTTTTTTCTGTATTTTTTTCTTCAAATTTATTATTTTGAAATTCTATATCTTCACCTATCCGATTCTTAAAAATGCGATTCATCATATCAGAGATAACAAAAGAAGAAAAAGAAAATGTTTTGTCTATTCGATCCAAAAAAAGTGGAGAATGCACATTTGCTTGAAACATTTCCCAAAAAACGATTTTACGTCTTTGAGCGCGCATGGATCCTTTGATTATACCTCGACGAAAGTCTGATTGGTGTGAGTAACGTATCAAAGCCGCTTCTTGTTCTTCTTCTTCTTCTTCATCACTAGTACTAGCACTAGTATTAGTGCTAGGATTAGCACTCTGGTCATCAGTATAAATTACCACTCGTTTGCCTTTTCTTGAACGAATTTCCGCATTTTCCGGTGATTCTTCTTCTTCTTCTTCTTCTTCTTCCTCCTCTTCTTTTTCTAAACCATCGCTCAATTGGTATGACCATCGAAAAACACTTTTACTTATTTCTTCCATTTCGATAGATTTTTCCCTATTTTTTGAATCAATTGCTTGTTCATATTGAAAAGATAATTCATCGATTGAAGTTAAGTAATTACCAACAAAAAAATTATAATTCAAAAAGGATTCCTCAACAAATACATTTTTATGTTCAAATTCTCGAGAATGATTAGGAAATAGATTATGAATCTTATTTATCCTGAACATTCCTATGGAATTCTCTGCCGAAGTGATTAAATTTTTCGTGATTTCACGTAAATCGAATTTTTTTATTGTCCCTCGATATGCTCCCCTAAAAAAAGGATCATACATTTTGGGTAAGTATTTTTGTTCATTCTCATCATCACATAATCGTATCCTTTTTTCTACCATATCTAAAAAAAGGAATTCCTTTTCTTTTTCTAGAATTTTGATTCGACTTATCAATTCCTTGTTCAAGTTGCATTTTTTTTGTTCATTGGCATAAATCCAATAGTTATAAAGATTTTCCTGAGATAGTTTTTCTTTTGTGTATAAAGAAATTTTGCGTTCTATCATCTCTGAAAAAGTTGATAAACTGGGAGGATATGTAAAAGATATTATTTC